AAACTAGATACCTCGGAAAACAAGTCAAACTCATCAACGGACTCTCTAGAACCTCCCTTTCCATATAATAGATTTTTGTTCGTTTATAGGATACCAAGATAGTTAGAAGCCTTTTATTTTATCAATCCAATCGCTCTTTTGATTTTGAAAAAAAAATCTCTTTATCAATATACTGCCTTCTTCATACACATTTATCTCTGCCCCATAAAGGGGAATAGCTAATAGTTAGGGCTCATAAGAAATTTCTAATCCACTCATCGGAAAAGCTTTTCCCGCATTAGGCACTAATATATTTTTAACATCTAATTAGATGGGGTAATCATTCCAAAATTAAGAATAGAAGCTCGTTACTTTTTATTTCCCTAGAATTGGAACCTCTAGTAAGGCTCTACCCATTTATTCACTCGACCCCCCCCCAAAAAAAAATTCTTTTTTTTATTGAATTTAAACAATTGAAATAATATTTTGGACCTATTTAGTAAGAATGAAATATTCTCAGAATTATCCATTACTACGACATGCTGCTTTTTCCATTCATTCCTTTCAGGATCAGTCGTGGTCTTACAAACTCTACCGATGGTATGGACGAATCTTTTTCTTCATACAAATGTGTAAAAGATGCTAGTCGCACTTAAAAGCCGAGTACTCTACCGTTGAGTTAGCAACCCAAATAAACAAATTCGAATGTGTAGATACAATCAGAATCCAAATAAATAACGAAATTGAAGGGCACACCACAATAAAACCATAAAAAAAAACAATGAAAAAAACTCTAACCCGCTCTGAACATAATAAAAATGAACAAATCCGACAAAAATACAAAAAATTCTCAAATAAAAGATAAAATAAAGTCAAAGATTTTCAAATATTTATAGACCGCCTCTTGTCTCTCTTCTCTTATATTATCCATTATATTATCCATTAATTAGTATATAAATTAGTATATATCGAATTTGATTGATTTAAATCTTAATCGAAAAAGACTTCTTGTATGACAGAAAATCTAAGAAACTATTATTTGAATGAAATAAAATCTATGGAGCAGGGATAAATGGATCCGTTTATCCACGATCGGATTATATTTATTTGATACACTGTTGTCAATATTAATATTGAGAAAAGCATAAGCATACATAAGCATACAAAAGATAAAACAAATTCTAAATCGAACTAACAATAATAATTCCGATTTCAATCAATTAAAATTAATCAAATTCAAATTATTTAAATAAAATTGCAATATAAAAAAACGAAGGACTTGTGTTGGATTGGCACTATATTTAGATTGGCACTATATATATAATAGAAATGGAAGACTTAATTAAGGAAGACGGCGGAGAAGTAGAAAAAACGAGGTTTATTCAATAACTAAAATAAACAGGGTTAGTCCTTTGTTTTTTTTTCTATTTTATTTCATTAATTGAATTTTGTTTGTTGATTAAGGTGAAGTTCCGTAAAAACCCCCGCCTTTTTTAAAATATCATGAACAGTTCCTGTAGGTTGAGCGCCTTTTTCAAGGAAGTATAGAATAGCAGGAACATTTAAATAAATTTGATTCTTTATCGGATCATAAAAACCCACTTTCCGAAGATCTCTTCCCTCTCGTCGAGCTCGAACATCAATTGCAACTATTCGATAAATGGCTCATTGGGATAGATGAACAATACCCCCCCTAGAAACGTATAAGAGGTTTTTCCCTCGTACGGCTCGAGAAAATTCGAAATTATGTCTATGTATAAAATTACAATATCAAATATATCCATAAAATCATCAAATTAATTAGACTATTGATTTTACTTTATTTTCTTATTCTTATCCAACAAAAAGAAATTAGTCGTATTTGCACCCTCATAACTCAAGTTGGATAACTCTGAAATAACTCAAAAGAACAACCTTTTAGATATTTCATCTATTGAGCGGTCTCTAACCCTTTAATTGTCTTCTTTAGAATCCATTTTGATTCTTCATTCTGATCTAGTTGTTAAGACAATTGAAAAAGGTATTTCCTTGTTCCAGGATCTTTGCCTTGAATCATTGGGTTTAGACATTACTTCGGTGATCTTTAAATCCTTTCAAAACGGCAGCAACATACCATTTTTTGCGATTTCCTTCTGTCAAAGAATCATACAAATGTTGGATTCCTGCGTAATACACTTTCCTTTTGATTTGATCGAAAAAGTTTTACCAATTTCAGACCTTCCCTTGGAATTGGAAATTTTCTCGAATGGGCCCCTTTAAGTTTATGTATCGAAAATATACTTACGAAGTTGTTCCAATTTGTTGATTGATACTAACCCTAGATTCTTGCCCCTGAAAAATAAAAAAATACTTTCTACTCGAGCTCCATCCTATACTATATTATACCACCCCCCCCCAAAAAAAAAAGGGGTTACAGCGGAATAGAACAAATGATGTCGAGCCAAGAGCACTTTCATTCCTATATAATATATATAAAAATGGTGGATGTAAGACTCCACAGCGGATCATGTCCTTCAAGTCGCACGTTGCTTTCTACCACATCGTTTTAAACGAAGTTTTACCATAACATTCCTTCAGTTTGGAACCCATATGTAATTGATTCAATTATGGAATCGTGAATAATCATTGGTTCGGTTGATACATAGTAATCTATACCTTTTCTTCTATAACGAAAAACGGAGAGTATCAGCAAGAATAAATTAATTTAACCCCATTTTTTTAGATTAATAGAGATTAATAGAATTTAATATTGGAAATTCTATTTTCTTAATCATTGTAAATTTGAAACTATTTTTCTATTTTTGTAAAAATCAAATTAGTTAACTAAATTATAACTAATATAACACGAATAAATAAATATAATACGAAGAAACAAGTTATTTTGAATCTGTATCTTCAAGTAAGATAATAGTGATAATAAATTCAACAATTTCACACTTCTTCAAGTACCAAGAACTCATAGGGGTTCGTTACAAAGATTTAATTGATTGAAAAATTTCCTATCCGATATAATTATTTGCATTTTGAAAAACAGAAAGTTTTCCAGCAAGGACCTTTCGTTTTTTATTATCATTTTATCATCAGTAAGAGAGAGGGAAAAAAATATTAGATTAAACAATCTGTGATTAAAAAAAAATAGATAAAAAAACACTGATGTAAGAGAAGATTGAAATTTTATGTTGTTCTTTTTTTTTAATATTTATACTGTAAAATCATTACTATTTAACGAATCGCAAATGAATTCAATTTACTATTTCATATGCGTGTTATTTGAACTCAATTAAATTTGTGAAAACCTCCAAAAAAATAATAATCACATTCTATCCCAATATTCTACTCTTAATCTTAATACACTTAATACAGAAGGCTGTTGGAAAAGGCAATCTTTTATATTATATATATATATTTTTTATTTTATATATATATATATTTTTATGATATAAAAAAAAATAATAATATTATCTATTATATTATTATATATATATAATATATATATATATTATTATATTATATAGACTATTATATAGACAGGGTATGCTCTGGGACGGAAGGATTCGAACCTCCGAATAGCGGGACCAAAACCCGTTGCCTTACCACTTGGCCACGCCCCATTTATTTCTATTCGATACTAATAAACACTAATATTAAACACTACACTAATAGTGGTACGGGTTATTCGTCAACTCCTGTTAAAATATCTATTATTTATAAAATAAAATGGATTACTAGAATTTTTATACATGTAAACTATACATGTAGACATAGAATTAAACTGAATTTATTGATCATTACATATAATTCAATTAAGATATTGTACGAAAGTATGATTTATTCTATTCTCTTTTGATTTGAGATATAGAAGGATTGATTTTTGATTGGGTGAGTTCAAATAAAAGAAAGCTTTTTGGTCTATCTTATTTTATTTTTATTCATTTTTTTTTATTCTATTCTATCAATTTTTATTCTATTCTATCAATAATAACATATCTATAATAATAAACTCAATTAAATTTATTAACAACTCAATCAAAATAAATACAATTATCCCCCCCCCCCCCCAAAAAAAAAAATGTTTGTTATGCTTAATATTTTTAGTTTGATCTGTATATACCTTAATCCTGCTCTTTATTCCAGTAGTTTTTTCGTCGCCAAATTGCCCGAAGCTTACGCTTTTTTGAATCCAATTGTAGATGTTATGCCAGTAATACCCCTGTTCTTTTTTCTCTTAGCCTTTGTTTGGCAAGCTGCTGTAAGTTTTCGATGATATTTTTAATAAAGTCCCAGACAAATCCACGATTTATTCGAAAAAAAAATTCGTAGAATTGATAAGATCAGATAAGTCGTACACTTTCAATTCAAATATTGAAATTATTGTACAACCGCGACAAGTTCGGATCACCCCACTTTAATCTCTTGTAAAAAAAAAAAAAAAATAGAGTATGTGGTATAAAAGTGGAGAATCTATTCTCTTTTTTCCTAAAAAAATCTTGGAGATTGTGTAATGCTTACTCTCAAACTATTTGTTTACACGGTAGTGATATTCTTTGTTTCTCTCTTTATCTTCGGATTCCTGTCTAATGATCCAGGACGTAATCCTGGACGTGAAGACTAAAAAATAAGGGTTTCTTTGCTTTAAAACTGTAAAACTGTTATTAGTAAGATTTTATCTATTCCACTTTTTTAATTATTAATTTTGAACTAGTAAAAAAAAAAGAGTTCGCGATAAATTCGAAAGAAAATAACAAGCCATCAACGAAAACGGAAAGAGAGGGATTCGAACCCTCGGTACGAAAAACTCGTACAACGGATTAGCAATCCGACGCTTTAGTCCACTCAGCCATCTCTCCTCCCAATTGAAAAGGGATAATACTATGTTACATTATAAAAAATAAGGCTTGAAAATGCCCGTCATAGGTCATAGTATATACTCTTATTTTTTAATTTCGTGATTTTGTCCGAAGGGGCTTTTTATTTTAGTTCCACGGCCCGGCCTGGTCAGTACTTAGCCGGGCCCGCCCTTT